TTTATTCATTTGTCACATATAGGTATAGGCGAATAAAAGATAACGATTTTCGAAGCGCAGTCAAGAATAAGATAAGAAGAGGTTTTAATCAAAAATACGGGGAAGTATGAAATTTTCCAATGTTCGACCGGGGAGAATAATTTTAATTTACTTTGGTCACTATACGAACACAATGTGAATTGCCTCAAAGATGGTCAAGCTTTTTACTCGCCGCGCATCGGAAAGCAAGCAGCAACTAAGGTAGTTTACTTGCTTACTTGTTAGAGTAAGGGAATAGGGGGGAGCACTTCCACTACGGGATAGAGAATAGGTCCGGAAGGAACAATCTTTGAAAGAACTTAAAATAAGAGTGTTTCCCCCTCGGCAAGCAGAGTGACCTCTTCCAGTTACCGGTAACTCTGTCCTTTCTTCTGTTAGCTATCTCAACTCTTCAAGTCGAGTTCTAATTGCTATAAAAAAAATTATCCCATTGAGTTGTGAGTTCGTTCCAGTGGACTATATAAACATGCATAGCTTTGCTTTATGAGGGACCTTATTATGGGCTTCTTAGTTGCTTTGCTTATGCCACCTAGCATAGTAAATTAAAGGATCCGCTTCACCCGTATCTCTGCCAAAAGCCTCTCCCCGATAGCGCCTTAGCGTTTCACACTAAGCAAGTAAACTACCCCTCCCAAAACGATTCAAGACCTGAACTGAAAGAGACTCTACAAAAAAAGCTTTCTGACTCGGCAAGCTTGTATCCTTTGGATTATTGGGACCTAACGAGCCAGAACAGCCTATTCCGAAGGAGACTTATTTATACCCATTTCTAGGGCTTGCTTTGCTCGGATGTTATTGCCTTTGCCCCCACGCGCTCTCTCATCCCTCCTACCTTTGCCTATAAGATCACTGACATCTCACGAATTGGATTCGAACCAATCAAGCTACTTGCCTTTTAGTAGATCGTGAGTGGGTCTATCGTCCTCCTTATTATAGTCCTCCTAAAATCAATAGCATTTCGTCGGAATACATCCTGTCTTTTCACCTTTGTAGTCCTATGCATAGTAAGTACTATAGCCCCAATCATGGCTACTAATAAAATAAGACTAGGAACCAAAAACCAGACGGAATAGTAGGTATAAAGTAAATTGCCCAATGTTTCCAAATTAGTCCAACTTCGTACCTTTCCGGCATAAACCGTATATCTCAGAGAGGTCGTATTTCTTTGGGTTGGTAGTAATGGAATGGTTTCATTATCTAAAATGAAGAACATTTCCCACCAAAGGATCAGTCCAATAATACCACTCACAGGTAAATAGCGCAATACTTCTTCGTGAATCTCCGCTATTTGAATATGGAACATCATAACAACGAATAGGAATGAAACGGCTATAGCTCCTATATGAACTACTGGGAAGATCATTGCGAAGAAGTCGAGACCTAACAAAAGAAGTAAACCCGAAGTGTCGCGAAAGACTGGAATGGTTTCATTATCTAAAATGAAGAACATTTCCCGTCCTACTTTAAGAAATATGTGATCCCTAGCCCCGGTGCCGGCTTAACTGACGCAACAACGAATCGCGTTCGGCCCGGAGCACGCGGCCCCTTTCCTCTAGTTCAAGATACTCCCGGTACTTCAAATAACTACGAGACTCCGCTTCTTCCTTCGCTTTATGTTCGTTCCAAAAAGAAGTATACAGCTCCGAATTTAAGAGCTCTGCGTAGAACGGGGCGTGGTGCTCATCGGTGGAGAGAGACATGAGAATGCTCGAGAGTGCTGGTTGATTAAATTCGACGTTGAGTTGTTCTAACAATGCACTAACCATAACATCAAAGTAGAATTCAGGAATAAACAAGTTCGAATCTTCTTTCGAAAAAAAAATAGTTTTGCACTGATCAATTATAACCTTTTGAGTTGCCGAAGCCGATTCGAGGTTAATAAAAGATTGTATTTGTGCAGCCATCTCGGCGGGAGGGGTGGCGCGTAGGACGTCCATCACATATCTAACCCAGTTTGGGTCTTGGTGGGGCATATTGAGGTAGAACTCTAGCAGGGGGACGGGGTCGGTAGGGACCACCGAACAGGCAGTGAGGATCCCTGGAAACCCCGAGAAGCCACAATAAAGTAATAAGGACTTAAAAAAAAATAAAAAAAGGGATACTACTTTCCCCAGGAGAGAAAGAAAAAGCAATCCGGTGAGCATTTTCGCCATAAAGCGCGAAGCAAGATCCGTGATACGAAAACCAAAATCAGAATGAGGAACAGACCAATTACCAGATCCGCCTATCATCGCCGGCATAACCATAAAAAAGATCATTAAAAAAGCGTGAGCCGTTATTAAAACATTATAAAGTTGATGATTACCACCAAGAATTTGATCGCCGGGTCGTGCTAATTCCATACGAATCAGTACTGAGAAGCATGTGCCCATCACTCCAGCAATAGCACCGAAGATGAAATATAGAGTCCCTGTATCCTTGTGGTTAGTGGAGAACATCCATCGTGTCATAAAATTGAGATTATTTCTTTTTTCCTTGTCAGAGAGGGGCCGGAGCGGGGCTTTTTTATTGAAATGGGAAGGCCCAACGTAAGCGTTTAGTTTCCAAGGAAATACCGGAGGAATTCTCTATACACGGCGGAGAGATTCCCGTTTTGCTGGGCATCTTGGATCCAGTACCGCAGCATAGCTTCCACCAATCCTTTATCAAAAGGGGAGTGTGGGTCATTCAGATTTAAACGACTCATAAAGTCGTTGATAAATGAAAGAGCTTCGGTCCTTATGGCACCCTCGCGAAAGGGCGAGTCTGCCAATATTTGAGTGAGCCGCTCAGTTGTTTCGCTCATTAACAAATTGACGAGTTGCTCTAAGAGATTCGCCTTAAACTCTAACAGGCGAAGATCGAAGAGCTCATTGCTCAGGACATTACGGTAGTGTCCAATGGTCAGGGTGTCATCGAGAAACCCTCTGACTAAGGCTTCGTACTCGCCAAAGTTCATTTGCGGTGGCAAGCCGTCAATCAAACGGTTCTCGAGAAGTCGTATCCGAGCAAAGAGTTCCAATTCCGTCTCTTGGTTGAGTATACGAAATTGATCGACAACGTCGAGAGGTATTGGATTATTTAAAGGTTGCGCATCATTTGGATTGAAAGGGGGATCATTTGGATTGAAAGGGGGATCATTGATAGGTATATTATGAATAGAATTGGAATCTGCGATGGAGCCAGAGTTCACGGCCAAAGAGTCCGAAAAAAAATGCATCAGATCGATGTCAGCAAAAGGCGCGGTTACAAAAAGCCAATTCCAAAAAAGAAAATAAAAGTAAGCGAAAGCAAGCCTAACGAGTGGTCTACCTAAGAAGAAGATGCTCATAGAATGAAATATTTGATAGAAAATGTGACGGAACCTAGGTATCTTCATGATAACTTTTTTTTTTTTCCTTTCTTAAGAGACTCCGGACGCTCCTTGTCCTAAGCCCCAGGCATCCGGTTACCTTTGTGGATCTCCGCCACTTTTGCACTAAGTTACTTACGTTAAGGTCTTCAACAGGTACACTGAACACCGACCTAATCATGACGAACCGGGAAGTGTCACAATCTGGTACACCTCTCCTCTATCTATGTTATTCTTTGTGTGCTAGTGGATCGAACTAGAACCTTTTCTTTAAAGAGCTCGAATAAGTAAGTCTCAATCTTTCCTGTTCTTCTACTTGCGGCTACTTCTCCGTCTTGATATACATCACATTTCGCACCTTATGATTAGTACTTGCTTAACGGGACTTTCTTCCTTATCGCACGAAAGGCCTATTTAACTGCAGAAGCTGGAAAAAACATGGATCGAGTCGGGTAAGCTATTGAATTGGATTGGAGTTTTCGAGTTAAAGCTATGACGAATCCCATGTGTTAAGCATAAGCATCCCGCGGTGCTTGCAATGCAAGAGAAAACCAAGGGCAGCGTGCGCAGCTTATTCCATTCAAAGGTGTGCAAATGCAGGATTTTATAGATATCCGCATAGTGATAGGACTTATTTTCGCATTTTTCGGTACCCTCTGCCGCCTATGCATACAAGAACCCCCGGATGGCGTGCCGATAATCCATTATGGTTGAGAGTTCAAAGCGAACCTTGGGCCATTACCGATCCCTATCACATTCGAATCAAAAACAATGCGGGAGAAACCAAGGGCTTGCTGTATACTTTTGCGCCTTGGATTCCCCATTCTACTAGTAGGGAGCAATTGCCATTCCAAGTTCCTGTCGTAGGAGCCAAGTTGTTACGCTCGCCTGATCGAAAGCCGGAGTTGGCCGATGTAACTAGAAAGACCTCTAGAATAAAGTCTTTTAATCTTTCAGATGCGTTAATTTATTCGTACAGGATGGATTTGCGCTTTCCTTTTTGGATTAGATAGAGGAATTTAGATTCTTATTCTATGATATTTTCTTATCTGATTAGAAGCTAATCATAAATTGTATGGGACCAAAAGTAAAGATATGAAAGTAGATATCGTCGTTTTTCCCTTTAACACTATCTTCATATCTAATCAAAATAGGAATATAAATTGTACGAAATCATAAGAACGGGGATCCCTATCCGAAGAGAAGGGCATGGATTGATCGATTTGGAAACGAAAAGAAATTGGCTCTTCGGCCGGCCTTATTTCTCTTTCCTTTCTCCGCGTAGACAAGGGGATTCTCTTTTTCTGCCTTCGCCATCTATATAGACAACTAGACAACCGAGGCTACGTCTTTTTCGATCCGGGGAGCTTTCTTCGCCCTTAGTCGCAGGGGATTCTCTGCTTTTTAGGAAGTTCTGCCGTTGACCTTATCTTGTTGCAGATACATATAAAAAGACCCAAAAGGCTTTTTCGCCAGAAGAACACTTACTTATTGGATTGAGATCAGTCTTAAAGTAATAAATGAATATCTAGCCGCGAATCCAAACAGCTAAGGGAAATTCTATACTCAGAAGGCTTGAAATCGGGTCTCCATTTATGCATCATGGCCAGCAATGAACCAGGGTTACTTATTGGATTGCCCCATTAACTTCGGTATAACCGAAGTTGCATCAACTCGGCTCAACAAGAAGCTCGGAACAGCACAAAGGGAAGTAAACCTCACAGCACTTTCAGATAGGCACGGCAGCCGTCCTTCTCTATCTTTCCATGCAACTCAAGTCACAAGACATAGCACCTTCCGTTCACGGCCATCGGATACTACTTACTCAACGGGGGGCGGCTTGGATAAGCCTTTGAAGTCTAGTTTGAAGATCCGTGGTAAATGGATTCGTTTGGAGTATGAGAGCCTACCCCGGGTTTGTTTTCGTTGTGGGATAATTGGTCATGATCAAATTCAATGTGTGGCTGGTCTGGGTTCGGTTGTTTCTAAGGTTGTGGAAGAGGGCAATGGTAACGTGAGAGTTAATTGCACGACAATGGGTTCTGATACCACTGGGAGCTTAGATGTTGGAATGAATCAGAGTGTAAACTCTGCTTCTGAATCTGTCAGGTTGAATGATTCCATTAGGACAAATAAAGATAAAGCAGTTGAGTCTTCTGATGATGGGAACTCTTCCCTGGGACCTTGGAATTTGGTTACTACTAGAAGGGCTCGTAAAAACACTAAAATTCCTGGAAGTAATGATGCTGGAATGCGCACAAGTGGATCACGTTTTGGCCTTCTTGCGAATGAGAATGTGGATGATGTAGAAGAGTCATTTTCTGAGTTGCATAAAAGACCAATCTTTGGAGATATCCCAGGAGTGACTCGTCCGATGCCTACCAAGGCTAGTGAAGCTACCAAGGGCGAGGCTAAGGTGATGAAAAACGCGAGTCTAAAGAAACCTGTTGCTAAACCTCCTCGTATTCATCCCAAGGACATCTCTAACAACAATTCAGGACAGGGTCGCAAGGTTGCTAACCTGGGGACTGATTCGGGTCGGCTTTTGAATGTGGTAGTTTTATTAAGATTAACGGATCTGTTATTTTTAACATTATAATAACTCGACCCGCTCGAAGAGGATCAAAACAATCTTAATGAAAAACCAGTAACAGACCTCAAATAAGTTTAAGAACCCAATGGATCAGGAGGTAGAGGTATTCCCATGTCTGATTTTAGCCGATTTGGTGCATCAAGTCGACCTTACTATTTTCCCTTTTTTACTAAGATCGGAGGTGGAAGCGAAGCTGCTCGGATTCGATAGACAATGCCTTTTGACGATGGGATTTGTCTACTTTGTTTTTTCCCTTGCATCTTTGTTACTCTTACTTTTTTGCTACTCCGAGGGACTTGCTGTTGAATTTTTTAATAGCCGCCAGGGCAGAACGAAGTGACGAGAAGTTTGGGATATGTTTGGCCTGTCTTTCATCCACGATACAGTACATTTTCTTTGGCCGCTCTTCTAACAGCCAGCTATCACAAGGCAGCCATTCATTCAAACAAGAACCAACTACCTTGTTGCAGCATACATGCCAGTGGTGTATTACGATCCGCGGTTTTTCCTCTTTCTCTACCTACATTTATATATGAAAATATCACCCGAACAAAAAGATGCCACACTAAGAAAGCAATCCAATCAGGAACAAGGTAGTTAGGGGCATGCGGACTAACTGCTCTGACATTCCTGTTTTTTTGAAATGAATCTTCGGACCCTCTGAAACAGATGGGCCCCCTTCTCCCAGACTGGGACTCCTCTTTACCGCATTTCTTCCTTCTGCAAGAGCTACTGCAAGAGTAATGTTCACTGCTCCTGCACCTCCAACTCCAACAGGAACTTCCGCATCTCTATTCGCATTTTCCTCATATGTAGTCTCTACGCGCTTTTTGACCGCATCTGAAACGACAACAAGTGTGTGCATTTCCCTATCAAAGCCCTTGAATTTTAGGCACGAAGGGCGTTCTGAGGCTGAATCATGTGGATTCACCAGGCACCCATATATTAATTTGTTGAAAACAGCTCCTTCGCCTATTTGTATTTCTACAATCATGCTTACCAATATGCAACTGACTGAACAGTACAGGCAGGACGGCTTTGCTTAAGACCGGAATGTTACCCCCGCTCGAACTCAAGAACTAAACTCAAGTCATTGATCATTTCCGCTCATGCTTGCTTCCGTTGCCTATCTAAAAGAAGAAAAGATGCACGAGCCACTCTTTCTCTTATATACGCTACGCTATTTGAAGATAGTGATTTGAATGCCTATCCCCTGCCTATGCGCTTGCCTTTACTACCTTGAAGTGGATCTCCTATCTATATTCGACAGCTTGAAGAGGGAAGAAGAAGTAGAGCGAATGCTCGTTCTGTTGGAACTCTCGATCTGATCTTGAAAGAGGGGAAGGGAGATCGATCTCAATCTCTCGAATCCTTCTCTCCTTCCCAACGCTATCTGTCCAAGGGGAAAAGGCTTGCAAACAGTGCAAAGGGTACCAAGCAATCTCGCAAGCTTCAGTTTTCCAGTTCAGAATCCGATGTGAGGAAAAGAATCCTAGGTCAAGGCAGTAGCACGGTACGGGCCCATGTTCTCAGTGCTTAGTGTGAAATGACTTAGTCAAGAGATCGTAGGATACCGGCAAAGGAAGAAGGTGGATACTAGTTTTATTTCGATTCGGAAAAGAAGATGGATAATCTCAATAGTCAAGGTTGGTTTGAAAGAAAAAAATCAAGGTGCGAAGCGAAAGCGCTTGCTAACATGGTTGTTAGTTCAAGAATCCGCTGTGAATGCTACCGATACCGATACCGGAGCTGCTAAACTAAAGGAAGTGAGATGACATAGTTAATGAGGAAGGGGTATGCATCGTTCAAATTCAACTGACTTCCTTTTCCATCTGAGATCGAATGAGGGTCATTCTTTATAGATCAGATCTGCAGCGCTTACTGATTCAATCACAGCCGATACGCATTCAATTGCAAACAGAACACTGGTTAATTGAACAGTTAGCAAATCTGTACCCCTAGCGGCCTATTCTCTAGCAGCTGATTCTAGACCAGCCGATTCAATTGCAGCTACTTCGAAAAAACTGCCTATTATGGCTATGTAAAGGGACCGGCTTCCCAGAAAGGTTAATGCCCTAGGATTGGATTCATCCCCATATGGAACTGGGTGAGGGATTCCCTGAAACCAGAGCAAGAACCTAAAAAGCGATAACAAGCTAAAAGGCGCATCTCTCTAAGCCAAGATCGTCCGCTCCTCAGCAATTGATCCAAAAAGTCCCACAGCTCCTTCTTAGGCGAGCGAAGTGACCTCCGTTGGACGTTGGAAGAAAGAAGCTAATAGAGTCATAGAAGATCCCGAAAGAGGCGAATTGCCAGAAAGTTTATCAAATCCGATCCTTGCATCATCTGATCTCGATCGGGTTAACTCCTAAATTCAGGCAGTGAGCATCGAATAAGCCAATTGACACTCTCGTCCTTACCACAGATTTTTTCTCATTGTTGGCCACCGCAGCAACATCAAAAGCCGGAAATGCTATATCCCTTTGATCATGGTACTATTACAAAGGTGCAACCTCCGCGCCCATTCCTTCTTTCAGGGCTTTCCCCCCATATGTATACTCCTCTCCTTTTCGTCGAGTAAGCAAGTAAACTACCTTCACCCCAGAACTAATAATGGAGAATGGTAATCCAACTGATTTACGACTATACCAGGAATAATTGGCTGCTTAAGACCGGAATTTATCTAACGCTTAACAAGATTCGATTCGCGCTAAAAAAAGACAAAAATGGCTGTACAGGGCCGGAGCCTATTCTCATCAGACAGAAGACCGGCCTCTGGAATCGATCTAAAAAAAAAAAAAAGAAATTCGTTTATCGCCCATGCTTGCTATATGAATTTTATACTTTATTTATATTCATTATTAATTTCTATTTCTTTAGCCTGGGGGAAGCTCCTAATGGAAAGAGTACTATCATTTAAGCAGGGTGACATATTGCCATTGACCTCAGACCTCACAAAGGCGGATGCTCCTGTAGGTAGGAGCTACTTCACTTTCGGTGTTCGGCGCTCCCTTCGAACTGATATCCAAAGATTCCCTGTAACAGGATGGTTTGAAATGATGGTTTATTACAGGTTCTGGTGACATGAATAGGATGAGCATACGAATGAGCCGGGACATGGATAACGTAGTGGTTCGAGCCGGTCGAGAGTACGAGATTACTGACCGAAGACTCTTCAATTGAGATGGGCCGAAGACCTGCTAGCGAAGGAATGCATCCAACAGTGTTCTGTCTCATTGGTCCTCTCACGCGCTCAAAAATACACTTTGTTCTCCCGGAAATCACTTCAATTATAATACATGACTTATCTTAGTTCGATCTGATACCTCTCGATTCAGAGAGGAGTATCATTTTGAGTCTCCCCGTCTTGATCTCTACTAATTCGATATGAGACTGGGGGAAGGGAAGCTTTATGGGAGAAAGGAGGAAAAGGTCAGGCTAGTAGCTAAAGGCTTTACTCAAACATATGGGATAGATTACGAGGAAGCCTTTGACCCGGTAGACAAGATGAAGTCTCTTCGTCTCCTGCTCTCTATTGCTGACAATCGGGATTGGCCTCTGTTACAATTAGATGTTCTAAATGCCTTCCTGAACGGGGACTTACAGGAAGAAGTTTACATCAGTCCTACACCGGGGGGAGGAGAACAAGAGAGGTCAACGGGAGTCGAAGACAAACGACGGCGACGAGAATCTGTCAGCGATCCCAAGAAACAATGACCCATTCTGCTCCCCCTTCGTACTACCAAAAAATGAGATTCTTGCCTGGCTTTCTTTCGGCTTAAGAAGGCTGCGGTGAGAATGAGGATCACTTCGGAACTCTAGGAGAATGGGCGTTTTAGGGCGGGATCTAAAAGCTCTCCAACGTGTTGCGGAGCCTTCGGCCGTGAGAGGGGAGGGTCTTTTGGCTTCCTCGGGGCCGTGTGAAGCTTAGCTTGCTTTAGCAGCCACGTGATGATTCAAGTTCGTGGTAGGCGTAGGGGCTGGGCGAAGCGGTAGCGAAGCTCAGGTGGTGATGCAAGTGCGCGGTGAGCGTAGTA